ATGAGATTGATATTCAAATATTTCTTCTTAGAACGTATTGATTTGACCCCATAAGCGGAACCACCAACCAATAGCATGTTGCCACCAGAAGCAGAAACCCGTATTTCTTCCAGAAAATCTCCTAATTGTTCCAGAGCAACTAGAAAGAGATTCTTTAACCAGAAAGAATTCAGTTCAGATTCAGATGTAGGATACCTATCCAAAAGTTTTCGCAACTCAATCATGTATGATGGAATCATCAAAGATTTGATCTTTTCTAACTCTGTCTGTAACTCACTAGAGGCTCGGGAAACAAAGAGAAGATGTATGCGAACGAGATATCCAGCAACAAGAAGAAGGAAAAGGATTGAATAGAGGAACTCCCGAGCATTTGTTAATCTCAGATATGTCCATATCAATGGAACGGGTGACTCATTATTTCGATGAATCGTTTCTTCGGACAGAAGGAGATTCTGTAAACACTTACTCGAAATCTCACTTATCAGACTCGAAATCTTACTTTTCAGAGTCAGAGTCCATTGTGGAAGAATCTTCTGAGGAATTGGCCATGATATATCTGATACATGCATAATATCTCTCAAAACGGATACAAATTTGTGCCTGCTACTTAGTATCCTTAGTATCGGCAATGGTTCTGAAAAAATCTCTAAAAGGGTGGTGAAATTTAGATATTTCCACCCTGTCGAAGTAAGGAACCATGGCATATATGTTTGGAAGAGATTCCATTTTGAGAGATTGAAAAGAGCACTATCTCGTTGAAAGGTTCTATACATCTGCCCTTTCTCAACGCATTTCTTTAGAGAAAGACTCCGTTTTTTTTTCCTCTTTCCAGATGGGAAATCCTTCTCAGAACATGGAGTGTGAATCAAATCCATGTTTGAATTGAAACTGAGATACTCATGCAAGTTCTTCCCTTCTGAATCAGATAGATTCATATCTGAAAGAGGCTGACAATAAGTTCTTTCAAAATTAACTATTTGTTCCTCTGTTAGAGGTGTTGTAGAAATGTCTGCGATCGAGTAAATAGCTCTACGAACGAATGGCTCGGATCGAATTGGAAAATGGAAAAATTTGTACAAGTTATACCTTTCGTCACCACTTTGTGTAAAATCGTTAGGTATAAATATGTCAGATACCTGTGACTCGATTGGCAAAATAGTCTCTCTCTCCCCAAAAATATGTTTTTTTTTACCGACGCACGAAGAAAATATTTTGTTGCGAATGAACAAGATAGTGAGGAATTGTCCATATGTAGGATCATAATTATTGATACGGGTCTTTTCCACATAAAAAGGGAATCTTTTGTTACAATAGAACCAGAAGCGATTTGGATCATTCAAGAATCGAAGTGGATTTGCTTTATAAAAAGAAGATATCAATGAACTTCTATGAAATGGTTTCACGGGATTCAGCCAATTGTCTCGATCATGGAATATCATTGATAAATAGGAATCCGTGTTATCAAAGGATTTCCTGCGATTATTTCTAGTATGGAATGAGTCAATCACCCACTTTGGTATCTTTTTGAAGCAAAATGGTAATCTTGTTCCTCCATTGATCAAGGATTTCGGTCTTTTGGAAGTATCATGATCATCCAATAAGAAGGGTTTCAATTTATTCAAATGAACGATTTGAACACCTATTGATTCTAACAACTGATTGCGGAGTTGATCATTCGGACCTTTCAATTCATAGATGTGGATCTCGGACCTATGAATGGGGGTATTCCCGATACTCACAAAGAAAAGGGGAAGTGACTTGGACAAAAAGAGAAGTGACTTGGACAAAAAGAGAAGTGACTTGGACAAAAAGAAACGAAGTGACTTGGACAAAAAGAAACGAAGTGACTTAGACAAATCTTGTTTGTCTATAACCTCGGACCAATCAATCGAATATTGATTAATACGTAACCGATCGAACACTACTTGAAAATGGTTCTTCTGTTCAGAAAGGAAATGTTCCAAATGTTCCTGGAAATTCTTGCTCCCATTGGACCATTTGTATCTATATACATCAGGATCCCGATTCATGGATCTCCCGGTTCGAGAAATAAGAGGATCAAACCATTTCTTCTGACTCTTTTTCAAATTCGATAAATGTTGGTTGATCGTATATTTCATTATAGTTATATGATTCAGAGTATCATTTCCTATTTGATCCCTTTGAATTCCATATTCGAAGTTGTGATCGGATCTATTCATTAAAAAGAATCGATTAGATACATTTCTTATGTACCCATAGATTTGAATCAGATTTCGGATCAATCTATATTGATTGACTGCCTCCATTATGTTGTTGCTAGCAAATACCGCTGTTTTTCGTTTTGGATCTTCCAAATCATTCCCGCAGTAGATCCGGGCCGATTTTTTTCTGATCCTTCGATAAAAAGATTCATTCTCTTCATAAAAAAGAGGAGGTAGAACCAATAAAGATTTCTTTTTCGATTCATCTCTGGAGTTGAATACCTGATTCAAGAATTTTTTTTGATCCAACCCGTAGG